TTCTTGAAATTTTGAATTTTGAATCGTATTCCCGCGGAAACTCATGTTAAAGTTAAAAAATCACCGAATCCTTGTTAAGGAATCGAGAAATGATACGCCCTCCGGTTGAATCATAATGACTTACTTTGACTCTATCTCCTGGCAGTTTCCGTATAAAACTACGTCGGATCTTTCCTGAAATATAACATAGACTAAGATCCTCATTATCTAAACGAACCCGGAACATACCGTTGGGAAGCGCTTCGGTAATTAAACCCTCATGAATCCATTTTTTTCTTTCATTCCCGGTAAAACCCCCTTAAATTATTAACTAATGTAGGAGGAATAAGATTATACACTCCGCATTTATTTTAGTTTTTTTTCGCAACAAATAGAAAGTTTCGGATCCAATGCGGATGTAAGAAGGATTACCATATATAACACAAAATTTCTCCGCCTATTCCTTTTAGTCGAGCCTCCCGATCTGTCATTATACCTTGAGAAGTAGAAAGAATTACAACGCCCATTCCGCCTAAAATTCTAGGAATTCTTTGATAGTTAGAATAGATTCGTAGACCGGGCCGGCTTATCCGTTTTAAATTTAAAAGGTTTCTATGGGGCTTTTTTCTATTTCTTGTATGTCGCAGGGTTGAAACCAAAAAATATTTATCGCTTTCTCGGTGTTTCCTCACATTTTCGATAAAACCTTCTCGTAAAAGGATTTTAACAATGTTTTCGGTGATATTAGTAGATGCTATTCGAACTATTCTTTTTCTATCCATACCCGCATTGCGTATAGAGGTTAGTATGTCAGCAATAGTGTCCCTACTCATGATGGACTAAAATTCTTGTTGCCCCCAAATTTTGATATAATCAACATGTTTTTTTACTTATTTTTTGGTTTATGAAAAAAAAATGATATTATTAAATTAAAGGTATATGCGTGAAAAACAATCTACTAGATTTATTTGAATCTATTTCTTTCTAATACTCTACTATAACTATATCATAGTCTCATCTTATATTTTAAGACTATTATAATACCTCGGGCGCCAAGGAAACTATTTTAGTAAAATTTAAATGCCTCAATTCCCGGGCGATCGCACCAAAAACGCGAGTTCCTTTAGGATTTCCTTCTTGATCAATGACAACTGCGGCATTGTCATCATATCGTATTAGCATACCGTTGTCACGTTTAAGTTCTTTGCAGGTACGTACAATTACAGCTCTGACCACTTCCGATCTTTCTAGGGGCATATTTGGTACTGCTTCTTTAATCACAGCAACAATAACGTCACCGATATAAGCATATCGGCGATTACTAGCTCCTATGATTCGAATACACATCAATTCTCGAGCCCCACTGTTATCTGCTACATTCAAATGTGTCTGGGGTTGAATCATTTTTTTATTTGTTCTTTCAATGCAAAGGGCTAAGAAAAAGAAAGAAATATTTTTTGTCAAAAAAAACCTTACATTTTTCATTCCCGGGATTTATTTTCTTTGATTCTACATTCTTATCCCAACATAATAAATTGAGTTTTGATAGGCATTTTGGACGCTGCTATTGAAATTGCCTTTCTGGCTATATTTTCTGCGACCCCACCCATTTCATAAAGTATTCGACCCGGTTTAACAACAGCTACCCAATATTCAGGAGAGCCTTTACCCGAACCCATACGTGTTTCTGTGGGTCTTACTGTAACCGGTTTGTCGGGAAATATACGTACCCATATTTTTCCACCACGACGTGCATTTCGTGTCATTGCCCGCCGCCCTGCTTCTATTTGTCTAGATGTGATCCAAGCGGGTTCAAGCGCTTGAAGAGCATATTTACCGAAACTAATATGATTACCTCGATAAGACATTCCCTTCATTCGTCCTCTATGTTGTTTACGGAATCTGGTTCTTTTGGGGTTATAGTTGATGGTTCTTTCTGAATTCCACCTCTACTACAGAACCGGACGTGAGAGTTTCGTCTCATCCAGCTCCTCGCGAAAAAAAAAGGATTCAAAATATTTCATTTGAATTGATATAATTGATATATATATATATTTAATGAATAATAGATGAAATCGCGATATTCTTTGACATTGAATCTAAATCCTATTAGTGTTTTGTATACCCTGTTTGGGTATTTTGGATATATAATTAAACCTATTAAACATAGATTTCTATTTATTTTTTCATTGTATCGTATCGGATTGCCCCAAATCCAAAATGTAGCAATCCAAAAAAGAATGTTTTCGCGGGCGAATATTTACTCTAAATATCTATTTTAGTTTAGTTGTAAGGTTAATTCATTACTTCTCAGATCAAAATAGATTAATTATTTCTCGGTTCCTTCCGCCATCCCGACCAATGAATCGTTAGGGTTTGGTTTCAATAAAATCTTCTGCATTCATGGGTTCCATCGTTCTCATCGCTTCTTGGTTAATGGTTAGGTCTTCATTTTACAACGGAGCTCTTAATGAAATTTGTTTTTGAGTCAATTTTCTCAGTCTTTATTGGCTCAAGGCTC